GAAATTGCTTCCATTATTGGTATCAAACCAATAGCGATTCATACAAGCTAAGTCTTCTAATCGATAATTAGGCCAAAGAAAGAACTTTAATTTAATTAATTCGTTTTTATCTCTATCAAAACGTTTACTTTCATCCAAAAAAGGATTCCCGCTTTTTATGTTCTTCTTGTTGTAAAATACTGGATTTCTATCCACACCTTTTCTATTCTTTGAATTGAAATAAATTAAAATTCTCAATTCTCTACGACGTCTAGACGATAAAATCTTTTCAGGAACAAGAAAATCATAATGGTTTTTGTCTCTATTTCCAATTATTCTTTGATATCTTGGGGTGGATTCATCAAACTTCTTCTTATCAATATATCTTTGTTCTCGGTATCTTTGATTAGTTTGGTACTTACTCTTATGAATCAATGAAATACCTATGGTTTGATACATAATAAATTGTCCATCTTTTTTTACAGACAGACGAATGGGTTCGATAATCAATACCCCCCTTTTCATCAATTCTCTAAGAGTTAAGCTCTTCCGAATCAGCATTATATCCAGACTTTTTTCTCTGTTTTGAATAGACGATATAGTAAGATTTCTTGGATTTTTCAGTCCAAGCAAGAAATAACTTACCTTGATATTATTGATCATTCTTTGCTTTAAACCATCGTCGTATCTCAATTGAAAAAGAAAATGCCGTTTCAGTAAGACATTTAGTTCTACTTTTATGTTACTTTTGTTCTTGTATTGTTTTTTCGTTTTACCCTTTTTCAGGACCAATTTCGCATAATCTTCTTCAATATCTTTTTGTTGATTTGAGAGAACGGATCCTCGATTTCCTTGGTTTTGTGCATCTGATCCAAGATCTCTTCGGTCTGCGGGTTCTTTTTCTTCTTGATTTCGATTCTTTAATTCAAAATATTTTTTTTCATTTGATAGTCTAAAAAAATTCCATTTTTGCTTTCCATTGATGTTTTTATTGTCACTAACATTTTCATTTATATTCAAATTTAAAAGAAGTAATTTGCTTGGTATAATCCACGGTTTTTTTTTGTATACATTATAAAGTAGCACAAATTCTGGGAAGAACCAAAGTTCCAGATTCGATATGTGGCGATTTAGTATTTCTTCATTCATTTCCATCCAATCAAAAAAGTGTTTTTTCTGATTGAGCGGATTTTTTTCTAAATCTTGATAAAGCGTAAGATAAAAAAGATCGTTCTTATGAATTTTATCAATTTTTTGGTAATTCTTACTTCCAATCTTAGTTTTTTTATTACTGTTGGGATCCATTTTGATCCAGGTCTCAATATCAACTTTTTCTCTTAGAAAAAAGTTGAGAATTTTCCAATCAAAATATTTTCTATCTGGATTTTTTTCTATATACATAATATCACCCTTTCCTAGATAATTATTGATAGGAATATCCTCTAGTATATCAAAGAATTTTTGTTTATGTGTGGTGTAATTATAAGAAATTCTTTGGTTCTTATTTACTTGCAATGGTGATCCATAAATAATATATGAGTCCGTCTTCCTTTCATAATTAATAGATTTATATGATAAAAGGTCATATCTATAGTATTTTTTAAAATTCTCTTTTTTATTTTGGTTTGGTAATGAATATACTTCAAAATCGTTTTGTTTTTTGTAATGAAGTAATTGGTCTTTTGAATCCCATTTTGTTAAATCTTTTTTTTGAGTTATACGGCGTTGATTTATTGTATTTCGCCATTTTTGTGGTATTAATCCAGACCATCTAATCTGAGATAAATTGTATTGATAATGACCTCTTAACCAGTTTTTCCATTGATTCGTTCCAGAACTTGGAAATTTCGTATGCCCTAATTCGGATTCGGAATGAAATATTCCTTGTGTTCCAAAAGAATCCTTTATTGCAGTCTTAAGAAAAAAAGATGTTCCATGATATTCAAGAACAGATCTTAACTTATACAAATTAATAACTCGGGTTTGTGATAATTTGTAAAATACATATGCTTGCGACAAGGAGGATAAGTCAAAAAAAAGATTTGAATTTTTCTTACTATTCCTAATATTATAAAGTGACTTTTTTATAGTCGAAATAAAGTGAATTGTATTTTGATTTGTTTTATTAATAGTTTCTTGGTTTGTTTCATTATTGTAAATGTATTTATATTTTTGTTTTTGAATAATTTTTTTTGTTGATTCAAGAACAAGTTGTGTATACATTCTGGCAATATTAATGATATATAGAAAGATATCTATGTATATTTTTTCAATGAAAATTTTTAGAAAAACCTGTAATTTTAATTTACAGATTAATCGAGTATTTCTTCTTTTTAATATTTGCCAAATATCTTTTGGCGATTCTACATTATAACTTGTTTTATTAGGACTACTATTTATTCCTGGAGTTCCTTTTTTTTTTTCTTTTGTAATACTCTTTATTTTCTTTCTGATTGTGCTTGTTCTATCAGTTAGATTTTTAATTTTTTTTTCTCTCAGTGAATAATTTGTCCAATCTGTAGATCGAATTTTATTAAACGAGTCATGAATTGTCTGATTGCTGATTATAGAACCTTTTTCTTGGTTAGTTTCGCCGGATTCATATACTTCTTTCAATCTAAATAATAGAGTTGTATTTACTTTTGAGAGCTCTTTTTTTATTCTTTTTAGAAACAGAAATAAAACGTTTTTGATAAACCCCCTTTTTGTTTCTTTTGAGCCTTGTAGAAAATTTTTTGTTCTTCTTATTAAAACTCTTGGAGCTAGAAAATCCTTAAAAATGGGCTCAAAAAAGGAAGGTCTTTTTCGGGGAGAACCAAAAGGAAGGTCAGTTTCCATTCCACCAGCCGTTAAAAAACAAAAATTAGCTTTTTTTTGCTCTTTCTTTAGACCTCTATAAGAGGGCCGCAACTTAGGCTTAGATCTGTACCAAGGTTTCAAACAGAAGGGAAATAGTATTTTTATCTGAATACCTTCTGTTAACCAATTTTCGGGAAATTCTTTTTCTGATAATTGAACACCGTTATAGGTACATTTAATATGCTTTTCTCTCTTCCATTCCTGTAAATCCTCAGACCACTCAGGGGGTTGGAATAATAAGATACGCCCAATATTTTTAACTATTATCAATGAAGGTAATATAATATATTTTCTAAGCATCGATTGAATTAGTAATATAAAACTTCTTGTTGTTTGCGAAAATGGAACGAAATCCCATATTTCCGGGATTTCTATCCGCGCTTTTTCCTTTATTTTGTTCTCCTCTTGTTTCTCTCTTCTTTTTGTCTGTTCTTCTGTATAATCTGCCCCTTTACCCATCCTATTTCTAAAAAGAAGTTTCATCAGTTCGGAGATATCAAAAGAAAAAAAGGGGGATTTTTTTCTTCTGTCCAAAAAAAGTGGCGAATGCGCATTTGCTTGAAACAGTTTCCAAATAAGAGTTTTACGCCTTTGAGCACGCATAGAACCTTTGATTATGTCTCGACGAAAATCCGATTCTTGCGAATATTCTATCGTATATACCGGGTCTATTTGATCAAAATTATCAGCATTCCATTTGTTAGGAGTAAAAAGTACTATATCGTCAGTTTTTCTTGAACGAATCTGATGTCCTACCGGTAAGCCTTCTTGAACTACGCCCGACTGTTGTTCCAACTCGGTGATAAGTTTGTATGACCATCGAGGGACTTTTTTACTGATTTCTTTTATTCCAAAAGATTTTTGTTTTATTTTGTGACCATTAGGGCCAGTTAGAATTGCATTTAATAAAAATTTTAGAAGTTTTGCTTCATTTTCTGAACCACTTCTTCCTTGTTCTTTTTCTGAAAATAAAGAAAGGCCCTTCAAATTTAAACTCGATCCTGATTCTCTATCAAATTTACTGATTAAAGTAAATAAATGACTAATTTCTGTTGAAAATCTTTTTTTGTCAAATGGATCTATTTTCTGTTCAAACTCTTGGTAATCAGTATCAGGAAGAAGGATATTATGAATCTTATTTATTTCCATTGTCTCTATGAAATTTTCTAACGAAATTTTATTTCTGATTGAAGGTGAAAAATCTTTTTTGATTGTTCCACGATATGACCCATTCAAAATGGGATCATACATTTTAGGCAAGTAATTTTTTTTAGTGTCATTATACAATCTAGTACTTTTTTCGAGTATATCCAGAGAAAGAAATCCCATATCTAGAGCCTCAATTCTA